AAAGTAGAAATAGTAATAAAAGCGAGAGTTCCAGTATAAGAACCAGCGCTAATGGTAGTGATTTAACTATAAGAGAAAGTTCTAATGATCTCGATGTAACTCAAAAATACAGGCATTTGTGGGTTCAATGCGAAAATTGTTATGGATTAAATTATAAGAAATTTTTTAAGTCAAAAATGAATATTTGTGAACAATGTGGATATCATTTGAAAATGAGTAGTTCAGATAGAATTGAACTTTCGATTGATCCAGGCACTTGGGATCCTATGGATGAAGACATGGTCTCTTTGGATCCCATTGAATTTCATTCGGAGGATGAGCCTTATAAAGATCGTATCGATTCTTATCAAAGAAAAACAGGATTAACTGAGGCTGTTCAAACAGGCATAGGCCAACTAAACGGTATTCCCACAGCAATTGGGGTTATGGATTTTCAGTTTATGGGGGGTAGTATGGGATCCGTAGTTGGGGAGAAAATTACCCGTTTGATCGAGTATGCTACCAATAATTTTTTACCTCTTATTATAGTGTGTGCTTCCGGAGGGGCACGCATGCAAGAAGGAAGTTTGAGCTTGATGCAAATGGCTAAAATATCTTCTGCTTTATATGATTATCAATCAAATAAAAAGTTATTCTATGTATCAATCCTTACATCACCTACTACTGGTGGGGTAACGGCTAGTTTTGGTATGTTGGGGGATATCATTATTGCCGAACCCAACGCCTACATTGCATTTGCGGGTAAAAGAGTAATTGAACAAACATTGAATAAAACAGTACCTGAAGGTTCCCAAGCGGCCGAATATTTATTCCAGAAGGGCTTATTCGATCTAATCGTACCACGTAATCCTTTAAAAGGCGTTCTGAGTGAGTTATTTCAGCTCCACGCTTTCTTTCCTTTGAATCAAAATTTAATCAAGTAGAGCATTAAGTTCAATTATTTTCTTTGTAGCAAACAAGGAGTTAGTTTATAAAAATAAAAGTAAAAATGATCAGAATAGGTTTTTGGGGGTGGTCTAAGATCTAATTGTAGAAAGAATCAAAAGTTGTGTGGATCACTTTTTTTTTTATTTTTTTTTTTTACCTATATTCCTGATTAGTAATCAGGGAGCTTTTATTAACAAGATAAAAGAGTGAATTCCTCCGTTCGTGAAATTCGTTTTATTTGACGAATTTCATCTTCCCTATTGTATATATAATTCAAATAGAGAAAAAAAGATAGAGTTTTCTATCTTTCTATATCTACCGAGAATTCCCATTTTGACTAAGAATCCCTGTTGAATCGGATTCTAACGAATCTTTCAGTAATTTGTAAAAAACTCTTTCTTTATTAAATTAAAAGAAAACAAAAAAAGAAGAAGAATAATAATAAAGTCGATTATCATACAGATATTTCACGTAGAAAGATGAATAAGTCCATTTATTTAGTTCTACATTCCTTGCACTTATTATATATACTCACTTAGATATATACTTAGGTCTATACTAATTCGAATTATTATTTAATTAAGAATTATAATTATTATAAGATATCTTTATAACAATAACAGGTACAACTAGTAAATCGAGGTACCCCATTTTATGACAACTTTCAACTTTCCCTCTATTTTTGTGCCTTTAGTAGGCCTAGTATTTCCGGCAATTGCAATGGCTTCTTTATCTCTTCATGTTCAAAAAAATAAGATTGTTTAAATCCGATAGGAGTAAATCTCAGCCATTTTTTTTTTCAAAACTTAGACTTGTATCATAACACGGATATCTATTTAGTGGAATATGGTCTAATATGTGGTTCCGCTGAACATAAATGAAAGAGCTCTTATGCATGCAGAAACTGATATATGGATAAACGAATTCTAGCTATTTTCAAATAGATCAGGATCGGCGGATGTCTGAAATGTAAAGTCAACGTATCTATATGTATGTGGATATCTATAAGGGAATCATATGAAGGGGATGTTATTATTTTAGATCTAACCAATTTGATGAATTAAATTATTCCTAAAGGTTCACATCAAAATAGTGCTAGTTGATGAGAGTTATTTCGGAAATAAAAAGAGTAAAGTCAAATTCATTTGGCTTATTCTATCAATTTCAATAAAATGCAAACGGATTAAGTATGAGTTGGCGATCAGAACGTATATGGATAGAACTTATAACAGGGTCTCGAAAAACAAGTAATTTATGCTGGGCTTTTATCCTTTTTTTAGGTTCATTAGGATTCTTATTGGTTGGAACTTCCAGTTATTTTGGTAGAAATTTTATATCTTTATTTCCGGCTCAGCAAATCATTTTTTTTCCACAAGGGATCGTGATGTCTTTCTATGGGATCGCGGGTCTCTTTATTAGCTCCTATTTGTGGTGCACAATTTTGTGGAATGTAGGTAGTGGTTATGATCGATTCGATAGAAAAGAAGGAATAGTCTGTATTTTTCGTTGGGGATTTCCTGGAAAAAATCGTCGCATCTTCCTCCGATTCCTTATAAAAGATATTCAGTCCGTCAGAATAGAAGTCAAAGAGGGTATTTATGCTCGTCGTGTCCTTTATATGGAAATAAGAGGCCAGGGGGCTATTCCCTTGACTCGTACTGATGAGAATTTAACTCCCGGAGAAATTGAACAAAAAGCTGCTGAATTGGCCTATTTCTTGCGTGTACCAATTGAAGTATTTTGAGAAATGAACTGAGAATGAATGCTTTCTCGGCAGTAGGGAAAAACTCAAGAACCCTTTCTATAACATAACTTAACTGAAGTTTCTTCAGAACGCTCATTCGAGCCAAAGCAGACGGAGACGGAACAAGCATAAAACGACCCTTTTTTTGTCCACAAAAAGGGTCTTTTATACGTATGGAAATCCACTCAACTCAATTCAGTAACAAAAAAAGTAACAAATCGAAGATTCATCCCATCTATCAAAATATTTCAAAATCAATTTATTTAAGTCCAATAATATTTGTTGGAATTGACACTTTAGATCCAGATAGATCATATCTTGTAAATTATTTCTTTTTTGTCAATCGGCGTTTTTTTATCCTTTCTTTTGTACTCCTTAATGACCAAACAATTGGATCTTATCAATTTCGGTCTTGTTTTGTTACTCATTTTTGATGATCACAATATTCTTCAGAAATTTCTCTCAATTATTCTATTCCTGGACTATGGGTAGTCGGTGAAATTTTTTCGAAATATTTGCTATTTTGATAGAATGATAGAAAAAGAGTTCTTTCGTCTCAAAATGAATACTATTCATTACTTGAAGTGGTTCTTTCGGGCATTCATCGAAAGGAGATACTTGCCTCGAATTTGACCAATTGAGATATCTGGAAACAATATTTTTTTTTATTATTTCTTCATTCGAAATTCGAAGTGGATTCTTATTCTATTTCTGTATTCTTTCTAGATTCAAGGACTAACCATGAAATCACAAATAAAAAACATTGAATAGATTCATAGGTTCGATACCTTGTAATAGAACTCATGCTTGATAAAAATATCAGATCGCATAGAGTCGACGAATGAGGTGGGTTCATTAACAATTCACAGATGAAAAAATGGCAAAAAAGAAAGCATTCACTCCTCTTCTATATCTCGCATCTATAGTATTTTTGCCCTGGTGGATTTCTCTCTCATTTAATAAAAGTCTGGAATCTTGGGTTACGAATTGGTGGAATACTAGGCAATCCGAAACTTTTTTGACTGATATTCAAGAAAAGAGTATTCTAGAAAAATTCATAGAATTAGAGGAACTCCTCCTCTTGGAAGAAATGATAAACGAATACTCGGAGATCCATCTACAAAAGCTTCGTATAGGAATCCACAAAGAAACGATCCAATTAATCAAGATACACAATGAGGATCGTATTCAGACGATTTTGCACTTCTCGACAAATATAATCTCTTTCGTTATTCTAAGTGGTTATTCTATTCTGGGTAATGAAGAACTTGTTATTCTTAATTCTTGGACTCAGGAATTCCTATATAACTTAAGCGACACAATAAAAGCTTTTTCTATTCTTTTATTAACTGATTTATGTATCGGATTCCATTCACCCCATGGTTGGGAACTAATGATTGGCTCTGTTTACAAAGATTTTGGATTTGTTCATAACGATCAAATTATATCTGGTCTTGTTTCCACTTTTCCAGTCATTCTAGATACAATTTTAAAATATTGGATTTTCCGTTATTTAAATCGGGTATCTCCGTCACTTGTAGTGATTTATCATTCAATGAATGACTGAAAACTGATCCGCTGATATTAATGCAATTATCATATTTGTGACTTTCTATTTGTACAGTACATAAGTAATATTTATACATAAGGAAAGCATTTCAAATCACACTTACTCTTTCTATTTCTACCCATTCCGGGGATTCATCCTATATTCCATTCCAGTAAAATTTTTTCGGTAAATAGCAGAATCGTGGATAGGGAACTATACTAGCGACCTACCCAATTTATTGTAGAAATTTTCGCGATCAATGATTGGACATGCAAACTAGAAATACCTTTTCTTGGATAAAGGAACAGATTACTCGATCCATTTCCGTATCGCTCATGATATATATCATAACTCGGACATCCATTTCAAGTGCCTATCCCATTTTTGCACAGCAGGGTTATGAAAATCCACGAGAAGCGACGGGGCGTATTGTATGTGCCAATTGCCATTTAGCTAATAAGCCCGTGGATATTGAAGTTCCACAAGCGGTACTTCCGGATACTGTATTTGAAGCAGTTGTTCGAATTCCTTATGATATGCAACTGAAACAAGTTCTTGCTAATGGTAAAAAGGGGGCTTTGAATGTAGGGGCTGTTCTTATTTTACCCGAGGGATTTGAATTAGCTCCTCCTGATCGTATTTCTCCTGAGATGAAAGAAAAGATAGGGAATCTATCTTTTCAGAGCTATCGCCCCAATAAAAAAAATATTCTTGTGATCGGCCCTGTTCCTGGTCAGAAATATAGCGAAATCACCTTTCCTATTCTTTCCCCAGACCCCG